TGAATATCCGAATCATTTAGATTCGGATATTCATCTTCACAATACCTGTGAAACGGATCTAAATGATGATGGCACTTTTAGAGATATTAGTGAGGACAGTTCTAACACAGATTGTGTTATTGAAAATAAGATTTGCAAGGGTAACGACGGTTGTCCTATTTGGAATAATAAGAAAAGAGGATATAGCATTCGGAGTTGCGATGAGAGTGACTTTTCTAGTTACGTTTGTGGTGAGAGTGAAACTTGATGAATCAAACGCTGAATAAAAACGGAACACTTCAAAAAATGAAAAATAGATTAAAAAAAAATGAAATCATGAATTTCAATTATTAATTTATGAATCAAACTCTTGATAAAAGCGAAAAAATGCAGAACAAAAAGTATATTTGTGATAAATTCATGAATTCGTATCAGTAATTGATGATGAACCAGCCTCTGAATAAAAAACAAAAAATGATTCAACATAAATAGATTTGTAATTAACTCATGAATCAACCGACATTTCAATCTTCGTTATAATAATAATGTAAACTACAAAAATTGTTGATGAAGCAGTTACAAAACCTCATGATACTTCTCTATTTTGCAACTCTCTGCATGATTTGCCCTCCATTCAAAATTTTGTCAAAACAAGTGGAAGGGTATAAGAGGAATCACATTAGAAATTGAAGAGCGTTCTATGGTCGGCCCGTGACCCCTAGATGCCGAAGGCGTCCTTGGGGTGAACTCGTAGTTCCTACGGGGTGAAGATGATGGGGTCGGGTAATCTTGACAAAATCTTATAGGTATAATTCAAATTAGGTATAATTCAAATGAACAGGAATTAAGTCTTAATTAGATAGTTTATACTTTTAGTAAAGTGCTAACCCAGATTAAAGATTTTCTTTTTTTTTTCAATATTTGATTGACTGTCAGAATTTATTATCATAAACTTCTATAATAGATATCTAATTACATAAATAATGATAATAATATCTAGGTAATTACAAAAGTAGGCTAATAAACAGCCGTCTGGGGGTAGTACTATGAAAAAATGGAAATTTCATTCGGATGTATTTTTCAGACATCGGCGGGGTTATTCTCTGAAAGAATTGTGGTTGAATTTGGTATTGTTGAAATTCGAGCACAGGTGTGGACTAAGTAAATCAACGGGCAGTGCTGGTCCTGGTGAAAATAACAGTGAAGATGAATATCCGAATCATTTAGATTCGGATATTCATCTTCACAATACCTGTGAAACGGATCTAAATGATGATGGCACTTTTAGAGATATTAGTGAGGACAGTTCTAACACAGATTGTGTTATTGAAAATAAGATTTGCAAGGGTAACGACGGTTGTCCTATTTGGAATAATAAGAAAAGAGGATATAGCATTCGGAGTTGCGATGAGAGTGACTTTTCTAGTTACGTTTGTGGTGAGAGTGAAAATAGTAGTAAAATTGAGCATTTCGGTATAATAACCAGCACGAATGATAGTGATTCCACTGACATAGAAAGTCCTACTGAACAGGATTCCACTCAAATAGAAAGTCCTACTGAACAGGATTCCACTCCCTCATACAAGCATTTGTGGGTTCTATGCGAAGAGTGTTATACATTAAATTATAAGAGATTTTTGAAAGAAAGATTGTATATTTGTGAAGCATGTGAATCTCATTTGAAAATGAATAGTTCAGAGAGGATCGAACTTTTGATCGATCCGAATACTTGGGATCCTATGAATGAAAAGATGGCCTCAATGGATCCCATTGAATGGGATTCGGAGGAGGCTCTCAGTGAATCGGATTCCGAATGGGATTGGGAGGATCCTATTGAATGGGATTGGGAAGAGGATCCCGTTGAATGGGATTGGGAGGAGGATCCCATTGAATCGGATTCCGAATGGGATTTCGAAGTGGAGTCCGAATTGCAGTCCGTCTTGGAGTCCGAAGTGGAGTCCTCTTTCTATTCATCTTTCTATTCAATGGCTTCCGAATTCGATCCCGAATCGGAGTCCAAATTGGATTCCGAATTGGATTCGGGGGAGACTCCCATTCAATTGGATTCCGAAGTGGAGTCCAATTCGGAGTCCAATTCGGAATTGGATTCCGAATTGGAGTCCAAATGGGATTCCAAATTGGATTCGGAGGAGGCTCCCATTCAATTGGATCCCGAATTGGTGGCTGCCCTTCAATTGGATTCCGAACAGGTGGCTGCCATTCAATCGGATTCCAAAAAGGTGGCTGCCTTTCAATCGTATTTCAAATTTTATTTGGAAGTGAACAAATTGGAGTCCTATTCAATGGATTCCGAGATGGATCCCATTGAATTGGATTTTGAGGACGATCCTTATATAGATCGTATTGATTCTTGTCAAAAAGAGACAGGATTAACTGAGGCTATTCAAACCGGTATAGGCCAATTAAATGGTATTCCCGTAGCAATGGGGGTTATGGAGTTTGAGTTTATGGCGGGTACTATGGGATCCGTAGTGGGTGAGAAAATAACCCGATTGATTGAGTACGCTACTAATCAATCTCTACCTCTTATTATAGTGTGTGCTTCCGGGGGGGCACGCATGCAAGAAGGAAGTTTGAGCTTGCTGCAAATGGCTAAAATATCTTCTGCTTTATATCATTTTCAAACAAATCAAAAGTTATTCTATGTATCAATCCTTACATCTCCTACTACAGGTGGGGTGACAGCCAGTTTTGGTATGTTGGGGGATATCATTGTTGCCGAACCCAATGCCTATATTGCATTTGCGGGTAAAAGGGTAATTGAAGAAACATTGAAGAAAGAAGTACCTGAAGGTTCACAAGAGACGGAACCTTTATTCGATAAGGGGTTATTCAATCTAGTCGTACCACGTAATACATTAAAAAGCGTTTTGAATGAGTTATTTCAGTTCCATGGTTTCTTTCCTTTGAATCAAAATTCAATCGAGTAGAACAGAACATTAAGTTCAATTATTTGATTTGTAGCAAACAAGTAGTTAGTTTATCGGACTCCGAGTAAAAATCAGACAAATGGCATTTTCTTTGTTGATAATTCAAATAGAGAAAGATAGACATAGAGTTTTCTATCTTTCTCTATCTCTCGAGAATCTCATTTTGACTAAGAATCCCTGTTGGGTCGTATTCGAACGAATCTTTCGATAATTTGTAAGAAACTTTTTTTATTAAATTTCAATTAGGATATAAGAGCAAAAGACGAGAAAAAAATAAAGAATAATAAGAAAGGCGATTCTCATACATATTTATCATGTAGAAAGATGAAAAATAAAATTTGAATTAAAAAAATTCAAAAAAAAAATAAGTCCAGTATATACTCTCTTAGATATATACTGAGATCTATACCAATTCGAATTCCAATTTCATAAATACTAATTAATAAATGAAATTCTTAATTAATTAAGAATTTCATAATTCCAATTCTTAATTATAATTATTATAAGATATCTTTCTAAATAATAATAACAGGTACAAATAGTAAATCGAGGTACCCATTCTATGACAACTTTCAACTTTCCCTCTGTTTTTGTGCCTTTAGTGGGCCTAGTATTTCCGGCAATTGCAATGGCTTCTTTATCTCTTCATGTTCAAAAAAATAAGATTGTTTAGATCCGGTAGGACCCAATCTTATCCATTTTTTTTGAACTTAGACTCGTATCATAACACAGATATCTATTTAGTGGAATATGGTGTAACGTGTGGCTTCCGTCGAAGATTAAAGGAAAAACTCTTATGCCTGCAGAAACATGATATATGGGTAAATGAATTCTAGTTATTTTCAAAAAGATCAGGATTGCCAGATGGCCGAAATAAAAAGTCGGTGTATCTATATGTATGTCGATATCTATAGTGGGATCATACGAGAAAGGGTATGTTATTATTTTAGATCTAACCAATTTGATGAATTACTCCTAAAGGTAAAGGTTCACATCAACCTAGTACTAGTTGATGAGAGTTACTTCTGAAACAAAAAGAGTCAAGTCAAATGAATTTGGGGGATTCTCTCAATTCCAATAAAATGCAACCGGATCAAGTATGAGTTGTCGATCAGAACATATATGGATAGAATCTATAACGGGGTCTCGAAAAACAAGTAATTTCTGCTGGGCCATTATCCTTTTTTTAGGTTCATTAGGATTCTTATTGGTTGGAACTTCCAGTTATTTTGGTAGAAATTTCACATCTTTATTTCCGTCTCAGCAAATCGTTTTTTTTCCACAAGGGCTCGTGATGTCTTTCTATGGGATCGCAGGTCTCTTTATTAGTTCCTATTTGTGGTGTACAATTTCGTGGAATGTAGGTAGTGGTTATGATCGATTCGATAGAAAAGAAGGAATAGTGTGTATTTTTCGTTGGGGATTTCCTGGAAAAAATCGTCGCATCTGCCTCCGATTCCTTATAAAAAATATTCAGTCCATCAGAATAGAAGTTAAAGAGGGTATTTATGCTCGTCGTGTCCTTTATATGGACATCAGAGGCCAGGGAGCCATTCCTTTGACTCGTACTGATGAGAATTTTACTCCACGGGAAATTGAACAAAAAGCTGCTGAATTGGCCTCTTTCTTGCGTGTACCAATTGAAGTATTTTGAGAAATGGGCTGAAGAAAGAATGAACGCTTTCTTAGCAGGAGGGAAAAAATTCTAAAATCCTCTTTCTTTTTTCTATAACATAACTTAACTGAAGTTTCTTCAGAACGATCATTCGAGCCAAAGCAGACGTACACATAAAAGACTATCAAACTTTTTCTGGTCTTTTATGTGTAGTGAAATCTACATACCTCAATTCACTAACAAAATAAGTAACAAACAAATTGAAATAATAGATTCATCTCATATAGAAAATATAGAAAACAGTTTCAAAATCAAAAAATGGATCTTTTTTATTTAAAGTCCAAGATTTGTTGAAATTGAGACTAGAAATTCTAGATAGATCATATCTTGTAAATTATTTCTTTTTTGTCAATCGACGTTTCTTTTTAGACTTTCTTTTGTGTTCCTTAATGACC